AATGAAAAAAAGTCTTCTTTTTTTCTTCTCTTAACTTAAGAATTAAGTAAAAACAATGAAATTGAACTACATATGGTAGAAAACCGTGTGAATCAAATATTGTATTAATGATTCACACGGTCCGCATGCTGGTTCATACAATGCGTCGCCCACTCTTGTATTTGTAATAACTTGTCTTGAATTCAATTAAATGTTGATGTAAAAGAACCATAACTATGTAACCCTATTCCTAATAGATTGACCCCAAAATAGCATATCCAAATTATAAGAAAGCCTATAGACGCTACAATTGCAGAATTTGCACCCCGCAAATTTCTATTTGTTCGAGTATGTAAATAAATTGCAAATACGATCCAAGTAATAAATGCCCAAGTTTCTTTTGGGTCCCAATTCCAATATGACCCCCACGCTTCATTAGCCCATACCGCTCCCGAAAGGATTCCTATGGTTAAAAAAGTAAATCCTAAACTAATAACCCGATAACTCCAATAATCCAATTGTTGAATCAATTGGGACCTGTAATAATTTTTAGCAGAAAAAAACGAAGTATTTTCTAAAACATTTTCACCCCAAAAAAATGACTCGTTTAAAAAACCATTGCTCTATAAAAAAGCTTTCTGTTTTTTCGAAATGTAATCACTAGAAGTGCTACTGATAATAACGATCCACACAAAAGGGCTGCATAGCCCAATATCATCATACTTACGTGCATTATTAACCACTCAGATTGAAGAGCGGGTACTAATATTTCAGATTGGTGTATTTCAGTTAAAATACCTGAAGTAGCAAAGCCTTGGGTCAAAATAGCACTTGGTCCAGTTATTTTACTTAAAATTAAAACATTTTTTTTAAAATACGGAATTATATGAATAAGGGAGAAACTCCATGAAAGGAAAATTAATGATTCATATAAATCGCTTAGTGGGAAATGTCCTGAAGAAATCCACCGAGTAACTAATAATCCTGTTATACAGAAAAAAGTAACTATTATGCCCTTTTCTGACGAATCATATAGTTTTACAATTTCATCGACTAAAGGGGTTATCAAATGAATTGTAATTAAAATTGAAACGATCGAAAAGGAAATGTGAGTTAATATATGCTCTAAGGTTGAAAATATCATAAAAAATCTTAAAAAATAAGAGTCCCTTAATTACATAATTCTAAAATGGAAATCGGGAATTAAATTCATTATAAGATCTATTTATCCTTTTTAGAAGATGGTATGCCGCCACTCGGACTCGAACCGAGATGCATTAGCACTGCTTCCTAAGAGCAGCGTGTCTACCAATTTCACCATAGCGGCCTGTCCTGAACTCATAATAGCCTATGAATAAGCAATCGTCGAGATTGAGTAAGCTATTTTAGTTTAGTAATGATTCAAATGTATCAATAACAATAAAAAGTTGTTCAAATAGGAATTTTAGGTTGAAGGTTCATTATTTTAGATTTGAGTTTATAATCCTAGTTTTTTTTTATTTAACCCGGGACTTTCCTATATTTTATGCTTTACTCGAATTCAACTCTTGTAACTAAACCGTTATATAACTCAATTAAGGAATAGAGTTAAAAAAGTTTTTGTTTTCATTGTTTAAGCAGCAATTTATTATTTTTTTTTCATAAATATAAAATAAAACAAAAAAGGGATTTTGACGACAAAATAGAAAGAAAAGAACCCATTTTGTATCGCTCAAAATTCACAATTAGTCATACAAAATTTCAGTAATCAATTTTACCTATTGGGTTAAGGGTAAGATATATGGGAGTATATATAATAATTCAGAGAAAAAAAGTGAGAAAGTTCGACAAAACAAAAAGATTTCAAAATAGAATCAATTAATTTCAATGAGTTCTTAACTTTCACTAAAGATTTTTTTAACTAAAGATTTTTATATACGTTCTTCTATAGATATGCAAATATAAAATTTTATTTTAATTTTATTCTGCAAATAGATCGATGGGGAAAATAAAACTCCCCACCTTGAAATAGAAATGATCTTTATTCTTTTGTCAACAAAAAAGTTATTATTCAGTGAATAGTAAATAGAGGATTTCCTAATTCTATTATTTTATATATCAATCAGAAAAGCGAATAGAGTTCCATTACATATGGATTGGTTAGCTAATCAATAGCAAATAGGAAAGGGAAATCGTTAAATTATTCAATTATTATCTAATTGAATAATTTAAGAATAATTGAATTATTTTTTAAAGTTGATTCAAATTATTTTATTATTTTAATGTTTTATTACTTATTTATTTTGGTTTGGCGTACAAAAAAACTTTTCGAATTCCCGGTAGAAAGAGATTTCGCTAACGAAAAAGCCTTTAATGCTACCCAATACCCCTTCCTTTTCCAAATATTTTTACGAATACGCTTTTTTGATGTCGAAGTGCGTTTTTTTGGAACTGCCATTTAGAAATTAAAAAATTACTCATTGTTATAGCTGGATGTGAAAGACATCTATTGTTCAAAACGAATCCTTTTTACTACATATTT